TCAACGAGTGAACCGGTGTTTTACTTCCAATCATAAGTTTCATATTGGTCGCAGTATGAATACTGGAAATTATGATAAAGGATTCCTTTATCAATCGCAATCGACGTCAACGTCAGAAATACCTACTGAAACATTTTTTAAATATAAAAGTTCAGTCTCTTTTCACGAATTGATGAATTAGGCAGTATTTCATTGTACAAAATAGCGCCTAGCAGGCCAATCTTCATAAATTTCATCGTAAATATGAAATACTTATACAATACAAATAATACAAAAAAAAAGAGGGGAGAGATAAAAAAGATGCAGGGTCGTTTGTCTGCTTGGCTAGTCAAGCATCGACTAAGTCATAGATCGTTGGGCTTTGATTACCAAGGAACAGAGACTTTACAAATAAAGCCCCAGGATTGGCATTCCATTGCTGTTATTTTATATGTATATGGTTACAATTATCTACGCTCCCAATGCGCCTATGATGTAGCGCCCGGCGGGCTCTTAGCTAGTGTTTATCATCTTACGAGAATCGAGTATGGTGTAGATCAACCAGAAGAGGTATGCATAAAAGTATTTGTCTCAAGAAAGAATCCGAGGATTCCGTCTGTCTTCTGGGTTTGGAAAAGTGTCGATTTTCAAGAACGAGAATCCTATGATATGTTGGGAATCTCCTATGAAAATCATCCACGCCTGAAACGTATCTTAATGCCGGAAAGTTGGATAGGTTGGCCCTTACGCAAGGATTATATTGCCCCCAATTTTTATGAAATACAAGATGCTCATTGAATGATAAGAAACGAATTTCCACTTATACAATTTCAGATATTCAAAGATTATACGTTCTGTTCTAGATTAATCAGAATAATAATAATGGGAGTCTCGTTTGTATTTGGGAATTATTAATAGTCTAACAAAAAAAAGACAATAAAAAAGACAGTACAATTAGAGATTCGGTAGGATTCTCGCATCCCATTGATTTGATGCTTATTTCAGATCATACGACCGGATGAACAAAAAATCAAAGGAGTTCTACATCAAAAAAAAAACTTTGACTTTGTGCTATGCACATTACTTAATTTAGAAAGTTATGTAAGTAGGAATGAAGAAATCGAATATGAAAGAGGATACAAAGAACTGAAGGAGTATTGAATTCTAGTTATTTGTATCTCTTGTCTATTTCAATTCCGCTAGATTTGACTTTTGAGTCTCTCAACCAACAAATTGAACCTTTTGATATGAATTATTAACATTCTTTTTGAACGATAGGAGAAATAAAAAAGATGAAATAGAATCTAATTTTTTTAGATACTTTATCTGAAAAATTCTACCCATCTATAAAACTAGAAAATAGATGGGGTATATCTCGCCACAGTGGATAAAAATATTATTATGATCTAAATTAGAAATGAATATGAATGTGGATTCAATTCAGCTCAATTAATTATTAATTTTAATTTATAGAAGAGAGAAAAGAAAGTCATACAAATTAATCATGTGCCAGGAACCAGATTTGAACTGGTGACACGAGGATTTTCAGTCCTCTGCTCTACCAGCTGAGCTATCCCGACCAGTCCCAACGTAGCATCCTCATTTTATTTTATTTTACTCGAAAATGGGGGCTGTGTCAATTACAAGAAGGAAAGGGAATTCCCAAGTTTTATTTAGGTACTGAAATTGCTTGGCTTGGATCTTAAAAAAGAGGACTTTGGGAGTTTCCGTATTAGTAATTCGATTATATAGATTGTAAATCATTCAAATGGGTATTTCTTGCTCAAGGATGTTCATTTGTATGTATATCATATAGATGTGATAAGAAAAGGGCATTTCCGCACCGATCGATTCTAAGAGAATAGAGTGAAGGGATAAGGAATTTTGAACCGATAACAAAAAGAGGGATAGGTAAATAGATAGTTGGGGAGTCAAATAGTTTATTTGGGGATAGAGGGACTTGAACCCTCACGATTTGAAAAGTCGACGGATTTTCCTCTTAACTATAAATTTCATTGCTGCCGGCATTGACATGTGGAATGGGACTCTATCTTTATTCTCGTCCGATTAATCAGTTCTTGAAAAGATTTATCAGACTATGGAGTGAATCATTTGATCAATGAATAGTCGATTCTTTATTCAACGTAGAATCTATTCACACTAATTCGTTGTTTTTTCATAGAAAAAACATAGATTCATTCGGGCTGTCATTACTCATTTAATATACTATTCACTACGTATGTATATACGTTTATCCTTCACCTCATCCTTAATACTTACTGAATTTTTGATGGAAAGACTTCTCTACTACCGCAGCCAACTCCATTTGTTAGAACAGCTTCCATTGAGTCTCTGCACCTATCCCTTTTTTCATTTTCTGAACCTTTGTTTTCAGAAAACAGGATTTGGCTCAGGATTGCCCCTTTTTATTAATTCCGGGGTTTCTCTGAATTTGAAAGTTCTCACTCGGCGGGTTTCCATACCAAGGCCCAATCTAATTAAGTCCGTAGCGTCTACCAAT